GGGCTTACTAGCTAAATGGCAATTGGCACATACAATACGCCCAGTTGCCTCTCGTGGATTTTCATAATTCTGCTGGGCAAAAATCGGATATGCACTTGAAATGGATGCCCAAGTTATTATATATATGATGAGTGAGACAGATATGGAGCGAGTAATCTCTTCCCTTATCCAAGAAAAGGTATTTCTAGTTTGCATGGTCCAATCATTTATCCCGAAAATTTCTACAATAAAGTTAGGTAGGTCGATAATATACGTCCCTAGCCACAATTCTGCTATTTACATTTACTGACAAAATACAAATTTTTTGTTGAAATATACAAGGAATCCCTCATGAATAAAAAGAGTAAAGTAAATACGACTTTGATTTGGTTATGATGTATAAGGTAATAAATATTCGAATTGGATAAGTTAATCATTTTTTAGTCATTTATTGCATGATAAATCACTACAAGTGACGGAGATACACGATTTAAATAACGAAAGATCCAATATTTAAAAATTGTATCAAGAATGACTGGAAAGGTAGAAACTAGACCAGATAAAATTTGTTCATAATGAGCAAATCCAAAATCTTTGTAAATATAACCAATCATTAGTTCCCAACCGTGAGGCGAATGGAATCCGATACATAAATCAGTTAATAAAAGAATCGAAAAAGCTTTAATTGTATCACTTAAATTATATAGGAATTCTTGAACCCAAGAATTCAGAATAAAAAGTTTTTCCTTACCCCAAAAGGAATAACCACTTAGAATAACGAAAGATAGTAGATTTGTCGAGAAGTGCAAGATTGTATGGATATGATATTCATTGTGTATCTTTATGAATTGGATCGTTTCTTTGTGGATTCCTAGACGAAATTGTTGTAAATCGGTTTCTGGGTATTCCTTTATCATTTCATCCAGCTGGAATAGGTCTTCTAATTGTATGAATTTTTCTAGAACACTTTTTTCTTGAATATCATTCAAAAAAGTTTCGCATTGTCTAGTATTCCACCAATTAGTAATCCAAATTTTCAAACTTTTATTACAGCAGAGAGAGATCAACCAGGGCAAAAAGACTATAGATGTAAAATAAAAAAAAGGAATGAATGCTTTCTTTTTTGCCATTTTGAATCTGTGAATTGTTAATGAACCCACTGCATTTGTTGATTCTATTAGATCTAATATTTCTATCGAGCATGAGTTTCTATTCCAATTCGAATAGAATGTATTGAGCCAATGAATCCATTTTATCTTTTTCTTTTGATTCAATACTTAACTTATTGAATCTAGAAAAAAAATTGCAGTTCCAGGATGTTATTTCCCCTTTTTTCGCTCAATACTAAAAGATAAACGAACTTTTTCAAATATTTTTTAGTAAAAAATATTATTCTATTTTTGAGACGAAGAAACTCCCTTTCTTTTTTATCAAATATATCAAAAAAATTAGCATAAAAGAATGGATGAATGTTCAATTGAAAAAAAAAAACGAAAGAAATTCTTTCGTTTTTTCTTCCTACTGCCAAAGCATTTAGTTTTTTAAATTTTTAAATGGATTTCAAAATACTTCAATTGGTACACGCAAGAAGTAAGCCAATTCAGCAGCTTTTTGCTCAATTTCTCGTGTAGTAAAATTCTCATCAGTACGAATTAAAGGAATAGCCCCTTGACCTCGAATTTCCATATAAAGGACACGCCGAGCAGAAACACCCTCTTTAACTTCTATTCTGATGGACTGAATATCTTTCATAAGGAATCGTAAAAAGATGCGACGACTTTTTCCAGGAAATCCCCAACGAAAAATACGCACTATTCCTTCTTTTCGGTCGAAAAGATCGTAACCACTACCCACATTCCACAAAATAGTGCACCACAAATAGCAACTAATAAAGAGACCCGCGATCCCATAGAAAGACATCACAATCCCTTGTGGAAAAAAAATGATTTGCTGAGACGCAAATACCGATATAAAATTTCTACCAAGATAACTGGAAGTTCCAACCAATAAGAATCCTAATGAACCTAAAAATAGGATAAAGGCCCAGCAGAAATTACTTGTTTTTCGAGACCCCGTTATAAATTCTATCCATATAGATTCTGATCGCCAACTCATATATATTAGATCCAGTTATACAATTTTTTGGAATTGAGAAAATATGACTTTCCTTTTTTTGTTTTCGTTTTCAAAGTAACTCTCATCAACTATTTTGTTGTGAACCTTTCCTTTAGGAGTAATTGATAGAACTGTTTATATCTAAAATAATCAAATCTCCTCCTTTACCTTTATATGATCCCCTATAACTATAATACAAATAAATAAATACAAATAAATAAATTGACTTTAATTTCGTACATCGACCCGATAATGATCCATTTTTCCAAAGAGCACAAAGTTATTTACCCATATAATACGTTTACACATGCATAAGAGGGTTTTTTAGTTATGTTTGTAGGAATCTACGTGTTATACAATATTCTACCAAAAGGGTCTTATTGAATCGAAGTTTTTAAAATAAAAAAAGGAGTGATACGATTAGATCTCATCCGATCTAAAAAATCTTATTTTTTTGAATATGAAGAAATAAAGAAGCCATTGCAAGTGCCGGAAAGACTAGGCCTACTAAAGGCACAAAAATAGAGGGTAAGTTATTGAAAGTTGTCATAAAAAGGGTACCTCAATTTAATATTTGTACCTGTTATTGTTATATTCTGAATTCTAAAGATATCTTAGAATATCTGGTATTTTTATTATTTCTATTATATATATTATATAATTATACTAAGTATCTTGAAGTAAATATATATCGAATACTAACATACAACCTAATAGAAATATATAGAATAGAACCTAATAGAAATAGAATAAAAAATAGGTACAAGAAACGCCAAACTAAATAAATGGACTTATGAATCTTTCAAAAAAAATGGATGTATCATAATCCCCTGGTTAGATTTATTATTCTTTTTTTTCTTTTTGTCTTCTATTCTATCTTCTATTCTAATAGTCATTAATAAAGAAAAAATTTGATTCCATTAAAAATTTCTACAAAATTGAGATCCAACAACAGGGAATTTTAGGGAAATGCAAAAAGATGGAAGACTCTCTATAGATCTGTATCTATCTCTATATTGAATTATCTATACATATGTAAGCAAAAAAGGAAAATGAATTTTTTAGGGTTTTCGTTTAATTCTGATAAACTAAATGTTTTATTTGATTTCATTTTTGTTCAAAGGAAAAAAAGCATGGAGCTGAAATAACTCACTCACAACACCTTTTAAAGGATTACGTGGTACAATTGCATCCAATAAGCCCTTACGCAATAAAGATTCAGCCGCTTGTGAACCTTCAGGCACGGCTTTTTTCAATGTTTGTTCAATTACTCTTTTACCCGCAAATGCAATATAGGCATAGGGCTCGGCAATAATAATATCCCCCAACATACCAAAACTAGCTGTCACCCCACCGGTAGTAGGAGATGTAAGAATTGATATATAGAATAACTTTTTACTTGATTGATAATTACATAAAACCGAAGAAATTTTAGCCATTTGCATTAAACTTAAACTTCCTTCTTGCATTCGTGCTCCTCCGGAAGAACACACTAAAATAAGAGGTAAACATTGATTGGTAGCATACTCGATCAAACGAGTTATTTTTTCGCCTACTACGGATCCCATACTACCCCCCATAAACTTAAAATCCATAACCCCAAGGGCTGTCGGAATACCGTTTAGTTGACCTATCCCTGTTTGAACAGCGTCAGTCAATCCTGTCGTTTTTTGAGCGGAGTCAATACGATTTTTATAAGGTTCCTCCCCCGAATGAAATTTAATGGGATCCGTAGAGACCATGTCTTCATCCATAGGATTCCAAGTACCCGGATCAATCGAAAGCTCTATTCTCTCTGAACTAGTCATTTTCAAATAATGTCCACATTCTTCACAAACATTCATTTCGACTTTCTTATACATTAATCCATAACAATTGTCGCATTGAATCCACAATTGATTGTAGTTTTTAGTTATATCGAAATCCTTAGAACTCATTAAATTATTACGATTCCGATTAGTTCTTATCTTGTAATTTTTGCTTTCACGAATCTTTCCACTTTCACTACAAATGAAATTATAAATGTAACTTTCATTGGAATTATTACTATCGCTTAAAAAGTGACTATCAATACAGATGTGAGAACGAAAATAAGAGTCAATACAACTATTAATGTGATTATTACAATTATATTTAGTATCCTTAATGTAAGGATCATAGTGCGGATCGTTGTCACTTTTAGATCTATTATTCAGATAACTAGAACTACAATAGCTATAAAAAAAAAATTCTAGGTCACTCAAATCATTGTTAATCTCAAATTTTTTCTTTTTTCTATCAAAATATATAGAATAACTATTCTTATTATTATCCCTAACAAAAAAGGTGTCATCCGATATGAAATTCCGAATGTCCTTAGAGCTAACTAAAAGATCAACATTATTGTAATAACTAGAACGCTCACCCCAGCCATAAAAGTTTTTATCCATATCATATATAAACCGGTCTTTACTTATAGTAGTCTTTTGATTTTCAATACTATCCATTGCTTTATTTAGCCCGCTTCTGTATTCCAATTCTCCCTTAGAAAACATCAAATTGAACCACGATTTTTCCATAGAGCTTCTGGCCTATATTTACATGAAAATACAATAACAATAGATGAATAGTCATTCAATGAAAAAATTGAAAAATGCAAAATTTTTTTGAATAGTTCATTTTCTATTCAGAGTAAGCAAAGCATACCGATGCAATTGCTAATTGCTAAGATTATTAAATAAAAGTAAAGTAATTGACATTGACATTAATAAATTTCAATTCTAACTGAAAATAAGGATTTTCTTATATTGTGTAAAATTCTCATAAAAAAAAAAAAAAAAAAGAACTATTTGTTCGTCGCTTATGAATATAACGATATTAAGAACTTTTTTAGGAAAATCTCGTATACTATATACTAAATAGAAAAT